TCTTTTGTTCATAAAAAAAAAGATGTGCACGAATTCCGGAAATTGCTTATTCAATTCAATGATGCATTACATTCATTTAATTTACAATTAAATTGTAAAATTTATCTTATTATGATTTATAGTAATTCTAGATTCATTTTATTCTATATTAATTTCTTATTTTAGAAAATAATATAGAGTACTTTATATAATAAAAATTTATATATTATAAAATAGAATTAAAATATTCGAATTTGAAATGAATCAATTCAAAAATATTTGTCTATTATGAATTTCGAAATCGAAATATAGTAATAAAAAAAAATCTATAAAATTACGATATCATTTTAATAAAAAAAATAGAAGATAAAATATATAAGATAAGCGGGTAGCGGGAATCGAACCCGCATCGTTAGCTTGGAAGGCTAGGGGTTATAGTCGACGTTGATTCATCATTTTGAACGTCTCTAATTCAAAACCGAACGTGAAACTTTGATTTCATTCGGCTCCTTTATGGAAGATGGAAAAAAAAGATGTAAACGAAAAAAAAAACAAATTCTACCCATAACATCTATGTCAGCCTTTCTGTCTGAATGCATTCAAAAGGAACTGCTTTATAGATGATCCCTATAGAAGAAAAGAGGATTCTAACAATCTTTTCTAGTTACTTCGTTCCCTATTTCTATTTGAAATAATCCTTAGGAAAAGTCTTTTTTGTTTCCAACGAGCTAAAACAATATAATCTGTCGATGTCTCTAGTAAACCAAAGACATTGTTTAATAGCTATTTTGTTTTGCTTCAATCTCCCTTATACAAATCTCAAATTGAAGATTTAGTTACGATTAGAAATAGACCGTTCTTTCTACCTTTATCCATGGATTCCTTACTCGTTCAATTGGAAGTATGGATCCAATTCAAAAAAAAAATTATGTTTCGTAATTTCATGATCCAATTTTTTCAATTTATAACGGATCCAAATCACGAGAATTTCTATTTTTCCTCGAATTTTTCATCGATAGGAAAAGGATGAAATCCTTTTAAGAAATAAAGTTTTTGATCGAAATATAAATCAAACGAAAGACCCTTTAACTATTAAAGGGTTAATAGAACGAATCACCCTTTTACCACTAAACTATACCCGCTACAATGCTATTATTGCATATAAATCGACCTTTTGTCGAACACAAAAATAGGTCATAGTAAATAGTAATAAGTAATAAAAAAATAAGATCAGAAAAAAAAATCATGAAAATGAGAGCGTTGACATATTTTTCTCAGGAAGACTAATGAGATTAGTAAACGAGGACTCATTTAACTAATTAAATGATAAGTTTTTTTTATTCCAGTCAAAAAAAGTAAATAAAAAAAGAAAGAATAATAAGAAATGTTGATTCTATATCATTTGATTCTGTATCATAGGAATCGAAATAATCCTTCTTATGATATGATTGTTGTTTCTATTTTTGTTATTTTTTTTCCAAAGAATTTGGAGTTTTCAAATAAAATAAATCGATTCATTGGAACAAAAAAAAAGCCCGGCTAGGTACTGACCAGGCCAGGCCGTGGAAATAAAAAGGAACTTTTCGGACGAAATAAACAAGGTACTTTTATTGATTTTATTTATTATTTAATATATATATATATATTTTTCATTTTCTTTTTTATTTTCTTAATTTCATTTATTCAAATTTTTTTTTTATTAACATTTAATAGATTGGTATTTATATATTCAAATATTGGATTGGAGATATCTCTTTTGAGCCCTTACTTTACTTTATTTAAAATCGAAATGGAATTGGAATTTCTGATAAAAGTTTTTAGATATATATTATCTATATATAGCTTTATATAGCTATCTATATAATAAATAATAAAGATATAATAAAGAGAGATAAAGAAGGGCTTTTTTCAAGCCTTACTTAATGTATCATAGTAATTATTCTTTTTCATTTTTCAATTGGGGGAGAGATGGCTGAGTGGATTAAAGCGTCGGATTGCTAATCCGTTGTACGCGTTTTTCGTACCGAGGGTTCGAATCCCTCTCTTTCCGTTTCTGTCGATGACTTGGTATTTTTTTTTTATATATCTAGTTAAAGAAAGATGTGGAATAGATAAAAATTTTCAAATCAAGCAAGGAAAACCAAAATCTGATTTTTTATTCTTCACGTCCAGGATTACGTCCCGGGTCATTAGATAGGAATCCGAAAATGAAGAGAGAAACAAAGAATATCACTACTGTATAAACAAATAGTTTTAGAGTAAGCATTACACAATCTCCAATAGCATTAAAAAAAAAAAAAAAAAAAGAGAATAGATTCTCTATTTTTATACCGCATACCCTATTTTTTGACACCAAGAAATGAAGTGATTTCTAGAAAAAAAAAAAAATTTCAGAAAATCAGAGTTGAGTTGTTTATTAATGAAAATTTTATTTTATACCAACAATTATATATTGTGGGGGACTCTAATAGGGTCGTTCAATGGAAAAAAAGTTATAACAAGAAAATGAGAGTGATCTAGATTTAGCACAGCTATACAAGAATTTCAATATTTAACTTAACGGTTCAGACTGTATGTAAGACTTATCTGATCTTATATTAGAAATTGTTAGAATTTTTTTTTCGAGTAAATCATGAATTTTTCTAGGACAGTATGAAAAATCTCATCGAAAACTTACAGCAGCTTGCCACACAAAAGCTAATAAAAAAAAGAACACAGGTATTACTGGCATAATATCTACTATTGGATTCAAAAAAGCGTAGGCCTCGGGTAATTTGGCTAAGAAAAAGCTACTTGAATAAAGGACAGAATTAAGACAGATACAGATTAAACTTAAAATATTAAGCATAACAAACATTTTGTTCTTGAAGATAATTTTTTTTTGAGTTGATTGAGTTATTAATATCTTATTATTGATATAAGGGATAAGGTAAAAATTAATAACATAAGGTAGGTCAAAAAACCTTTCTTTTCTTTGATTTGAACTCAGCCAATCAAAAATCCTTCCATTCTCAAATCAAAATAGATATAGAAGAAATCCTACTTTCATACAATATCTTAATTGAATTATATCTAATGATCAATAAATTCAGTTTCATTCGATATCTACACGTATCAAAATCCTAGCAACAATCTAATTGATTCTATCAATATTTGGACTGGAATTGACGAACAACCAATAACAATATTAGTGTTTATTAGTCTTGAATAGAAAAGAAATGGGGCGTGGCCAAGTGGTAAGGCAACGGGTTTTGGTCCCGCTATTCGGAGGTTCGAATCCTTCCGTCCCAGAGTATGCGTATTATATATATCCTAGTATTATGATATTATATATCATATTATTCCATAATATTATATATGATATAATCATATCAAAATTATCATATCAAAAAAAGATTGCCTTTTTTGAACAACCTTCTTAAGAGTCTAATATTAGATAGAGTGATTCTTCTTTCTTATCATTATTTTTCTTATTTTTGATTCGTCTCTAAATCATATTTTTTTCACAAATTGAATCGAGTTTAAATACCATAAGACGTAGATGGAATTGAATCCATTTTTTATCTAGGTAAAAGATGGGAATATAGATAAAAAAAAAATCGTTTTTTAATGAAAAAAAAAAGTAGGACGGGCTTTTCATCGTATGTCCATATCTTTCATATTCATATTTGAAATTCGTTATTCATAAAAAAACCTTACGTCTCATATATTTTCCATGATGTCATTTCAATTAAAAATCGAAATGTGAAAGCCTCTCTTATTTTATTCTCTATCCCTTAAATGGTGTGTGCAACTTGATTATTTTATTTCTGTGGATTTATGTGGAATTCTAAATACGAAGGGCTTGCGTTTTTGGTACTAATTGAATTGAATCAATGGGATTAAGTCTCTTAAGACCGGTTTAGGCTAAAATAATTTAGAGTAAAAAAAAAATTGGATTTGTTTTTGATCTATCTATTTGTTTTAAATCATTGATGGGTTAATTCGAATAGGTTTTTTTTTATGATAATAAAAGATAATAAAATGTCCCTTCCCTTATTGGAAAACTTTAGTCAAATAATAATATCGAGGTAGAAAACTTTCAATCAATTATTTTGAATGATTTCCTATGAATCCTTGGTACTTGAAGAAGTGTTAAACTGGCGAATCCATCCTATCAAGAAACTTGAAAATGCGGATTCAAAAAGAACGTATTTCTTATTTATTCGTCATTTTTTCTAAATTTATAGAAATAAAAAAAAAAAGAATAATATATATATTCCATTTCATATTAAATAAATATTGCATTCATACAAAAAATTGTATTCATCCAATATACTAAAAGAAAATGTGGGTTTAAAAAAAAATGGAATTCTTGCTGATACTTTTTAAGAAACTACCCATTCATAACAGTATAGATAACTATGTACCAACTAAACCAATGACTATTCATGATTCCATAATTGAATCAATTACATACCAGTTCCAAGAAACTAGAGGTTATGGTAAAACTTCGTTTAAAACGATGTGGTAGAAAGCAACGTGCGACTTGAAGGACATGATCAACTGTGGATTCTTATCTTACATCCACCATTTTCTTTTATATATAGGAATGAAGATGCTCTTGGCTCGACATCGTTTGTTCTGTTCCACTATAACCCTCATTTCATTTTGGGGAAGTTTTAATGTAAATATTACATGATGGAGCTCGAGTAGAAAGTATTAATTCATTTATCAGGGGCGGAGATCTAGGGTTAGTGTCAATCAATAAGTTGAAACAACTTCGTAAGTATATTTTCGATATAGAAATCGAAAGGATCCAATTCAAGCAAGTTTCAAATTCAAACATCAAATTTGTTGGAATTAGGAAAACTCTTTTGATCAAAAGTGTATCACGCGAGAATCAATCATTCATATGGTTCTTTGATAAAAAGAAATCACAAAAAATGGTATGTTGCTGCCATTTTGAAAGGATTAAAGATCACCGAAGTAATGTCTAAACCCAATGATTCAAAGCAAAGATAAAGGATCCCGGAACAAGGAAATACCTTTTTTAATTGTTTTAATAACTAAACTTGTAAATTGTCTCAATAACTAACCTAGATCAGAATGAAGAATAGATTCTAAAGGAGACAGGCAAAAAGGGGGTTATAGACGGCTCAATAAATGAAATGCTTAAAGGTTTTCCTTTGAGTGAGAGTTACCCAACTTGAGTTATGAGGATACAAATAAGAATTTTTTTTTTATTTCGAAAAGAATAAAAAAAAAATGAAATCATAGTCTAATTGATTTGATAATCTATGGATCTATTTTACATTAATTAGAATTCTATACATATACATAACTTCCAATTTTCTCGAGCCGTACGAGGAGAAAACTTCTTATACGGTTCTGGGGGGGGTATTGTTAATCTACATCTATCCCAATGAGCCGTTTATCGAATCGTTGCAATTGATGTTCGATCCCGAAGAGAGGGAAGAGATCTTCGTAAAGTGGGTTTTTATGATCCGATAAAGAATCAAACCTATTTAAATGTTCCTGCAATTCTATATTTTCTTGAAAAGGGTGCTCAACCTACAGGAACTGTTCATGATATTTCAAAGAGGGCTGCGGTTTTTACGGAATTTGACCTGAATCAATAACCGAAAAATTAAATTAATGAAATAAAAAAAAAAAGAGGGTGTGGATGACTTGTCTATAGCTTTGGATAACCTTTTCTCTATTATTTCCCCCCTCTCTTGTTCTACTACACTTATTTATTAAAGATCAATCAAGTGAATAAATGAAATAATTGGTTTTATACTAGAAATATAAAATTTGGACATTCCCATCAATGGGTTGGTTTTTGTTGGAAATCCATGAACAAATAAAAAAACACAAGGGATTACGCTTGTTTATTCTACTTCTATTTATTGATTGATTGAATAAACCCGAGATTTTTTTCTACTTGACTTCTTCCTTACCTTAATTTATTCTTTCGCCTACACTTTTTTTTTTTTTATTCTTTTGTGTTCTCCATTGTATTCGTTTTTCACTATTCACATTCATATTGACAACAGTGGATCAAACAAATATAATCCGATTGTGGATAAATAGATCTAGTTATCTCCGCTTCATAGACTTGGTTTTTTTTTTCATTTTACTTCATTCAATTCACATGATGGGCTCATTGGATTTTCTGTGATACAAGAAGTTACTTTTGTGTGATATAAAAATTTGGATTAAAAAAAAAAATAGATAATCTAAGAAGGGATAACATAAGATAAGATACAAGAGACGGTATATCCATTTTTTTTATTTTTATTTTTATTTGATATTTTATTTGATTACGTCGTGCAATTCCATTTCGTTTTTGATTCTGATTGTATCTACACATACTAATTCTTTTTTTTATTCGGGTTGCTAACTCAATGGTAGAGTACTCGGCTTTTAAGTGCGGCTAGCATCTTTTACACATTTGTATGAAGTAACAGATTCGTCCATACTATCGGTAGAGTTTGTAAGACCACGACTGATCCTGAAAGGAATGAATGGAAAAAACAGCATGTCGTATCAATGGGGAATTCGGGGAATATTTTTACCTGATGGGTTCAAAAGCTTGTTTGAATTCTTGATGTGGAACAAAAGAAATTTCAAGTCGGGTCGAATGAATAAATGGATAGAGCTCTAGGGCTCCAATTCTAGAGAAATAAAAAGCAACGAGCTTATGTTCTTAATTTGAATGATTCCCCGATCTAATTATACGTTAAAAATATATTAGTGCTTGATGCGGGAAGGACTTTTCTCATGAGCGGATTATCGATTTTTTTATGAGTCCTAACTATTAGTTATTCTACATTAGGGGTAGAGATGAATGTGTAGAAGAAGCAGTATATTGATAAAGATCTTTTTTTTTTTCCAAAATCAAAAGAGCGATTGCGTTGAAAAAATAAAGGATTTCTAACCATCTTGTTATCCTAAAATAAACATAAACCAATTAGAAGGAAAAAGAAAAGAGCGGATAGAGAGTTCGTTGATGAGTCTTACCTGTTTACGAGGTATATATTCTTATTCTTTAATACCTTGTTTTGACTGTATCGCACTATGTATCATTTGATAACCCAATAAATTCATTATACTATCCCTGGTTCAAATCTAATTGAAAATGGAAGAATTTCAAGGATATTTAGAACTTGATAAATCTCGGCAACACA